AAAATTGATTATCGATCGATTTATTTGGCAATAACGAAAGGATTACTAGTAACTAGTAATCCGCGTCGCTCTCACTAAAGTGCATACCCGTATGGATATCAATATATCACTCGCGCCTTTTTTTGTTACAACACGGCGATTCGAATCTAAAATCTAAATAGAAAATGGCTTGAATGAAATCATAAGAATATCTATGCTGTACACTTTTCTTTATTTCCCTGGGATTGTAGTTCAATTGGTCAGAGCACCGCCCTGTCAAGGCGGAAGCTGCGGGTTCGAGCCCCGTCAGTCCCGACGGATACAATAAAAAAAATACATCAATTGATCCCTCCATTTTCTGTGAAAGGGGATACAAATGACAGAATTTCATTCCCAACGATATCCTTTTTTTATTTCTTTTTTCCTTTCTATTTTTTGTTGGGGTTTATTTGTAAACTATTTGTAAACGGTGAAAGTGGAAAAGCAGTCAGATGATACATTATCAGATGATTGTACAAGGAAGGCGGTAGATTATCGAAAAGAAAGAGTGGAAAAGAATATATATAAATAAAGGAAAGGAATTCTTTTGATTGGACCAGGAATCCAATTTTGTATTCGGTGTGGATAAAAGATCTTCCTATGTTATACTATTCAATTCTCGACGGTGAATCGATTTGATAGCTTAGATATTGTTATTCATGATATTGATCCGATTCGATGTCATTGAAATGTAAGTCATCGCATTGAATTTACAAGCGACAAATTTTTCATCTCTATGGGATTAAATCCCGAGTTATTGCGAAGTAAAAAAAAAACAATGAAATTATGGAAGTAAATATTCTCGCATTTATTGCTACAGCGCTGTTCATTCTAGTTCCTACCGCTTTTTTACTTATAATATACGTAAAAACTGTCAGTCAAAGTGATTAATTTGAATGAAACTTGACTTTTTATTTTTTATCAAGGATTTAAGAAAAAAAGGATTCCAATTTCACGTCTTAAATAAAATGAATGGACTAGAATCAGCAGTATCCTATAAAAATAGATAGTATGGTAGAAAAAAAATATGAATCTTTCTACCATACTATCTATATCTATTATTGTAATGTATAAAGATACAAGCTTAATATAGATGAATCTACAATATGTATCTTCATACATGTCGATATCAATTAAATATATGTAATGTACATAGTATCTCAATTTTATTTCTTCGCTTGATCTATTTTATTTGTGTTGATTTCAATCAATCTGAAATAATTGAAAGGCAAGTCTTACGATTTTCTAATTCTTTCATTTCATGGATTTGATTCTTTTGATGGATACCGAGATTCATATTGAAAATAATCATAAATGAAGGAAAAATGGAATGGAATAGGCATATATTAATTTAATAATTTAATAAAAAAAAAAAGAAAACCAAGTAATCTTTTTTTTTTTAACATTCCAAAGAAGTAATTCATTGAGCAGTTGACAGATGATCCAAAGAGTTCTATGGTAACTTTTCTTCGTATTTCGTTTCGAAAAAGGGGTATACCCTACCGATTTTTATTTTAATTTAACTTCTTTTCTTTGATCCATGATATGAAATGAGTCAATAAAGCATGGCATAAATGAAATTCCTAAAATAATAAATAAAACAGGGGGTAAGTGTGCAATATGTGACTACACTAAGGCAAGATCTTAATTAAATAAAAGAAGTACTTTTTTTTCTCTTTGAACAGTAAAGAGGGAAGGAAATAAAAACAAGCAAATACAGAAAAAAAAGGGGGGGGGGTTCCTTGTCTCTCATTGTCCATATATAACTCTGGTAAGAGCTGGTTCATCAAAATAGATAATTTAGGAAGAATTCTTTTTTTTTTATAATTTAATAAATTGCGGATCCCTTTTACTTTCGAAATACGAACATGGGAATTATTGAAATGTTTGTTTGATTTTGATTGAAAGGGTATTATTCATCTATATTATTCATAGAATACATTACTCCACTAGAATCCAAGAATTTCGAAATGAAGACTAATAAAATAGTAAAAAAAAAAAGGCTTTGCAAAACGATCTAGAAAGCAATTGATACGGTTTGATTCCTCAACCCAATTAGGAATACCCCTAGAGTCCACTTCTTCCCCATACTACGAGTGAAAGGGAAAATGTAAAGACTACCATTAAAGCAGCCCAAGCAAGACTTACTATATCCATGTGTATTATGTCCCCTATCTCTATGAATATGAAACAAATATGAAGGAATTTTTCCATTATTGTTCACTAATAATAGTGGAATTACCGGCGCAGAGTCAAAAAGAAAAGGGAATTCTGACACACCACCGTTGATGAAACACTTCAATAAATCCGCTTATAACAAGTTCTTATATGATTTCTAGTAAAATCGAGAACCATTAAGCACAAAAGCACAAGCAAAATACGCAGTAACCCTTTTGGAAGTATCAAAAGAATGTTACTCACATGTAGCAATAATAAGACTTATTCTTTCTTTTTGTGTCCCTTATTAAGTAAAAGCCAATTATCCATCCAATCTAATATTAATTGGATGCCTGAACACTCAGAGACTTTCATCAGTCTGTATACAAAGTATCTTCCAACCCTTCTACAACCATTCATTAGTTAATTAGATACTCCCGTTATCCAATCTAATTCAAGACTCCGCTAGTAGCCCCTCCATTAGTAGGGGAGGGGTACCATATCAAGATTTACTGATTCCCTTCCACTACTCTAGTTTTTACTTGAATCCTAGACGTAAGGATTTACAACACTTTAGAAAACAAAACCTCCGGAAGTTTATAATCAAGAAAGTATCAAGAGTCCTTTTCTTACACTTGTTTTTGCTGGAGAAAATTTGTCGAGTTATATCAGCAAAACAGAATATAGGATTTCGAGTTTTTTGTTGATCAGGCGACACCCGGATTTGAACTGGGGAATAAGGGATTTGCAGTCCCCCGCCTTACCGCTCGGCCATGTCGCCAAAAGGCTACAAACAAAAAAATGAGAGTATCCCCTTTTTATTTTTACATTGGATCCATACCTTCAATTGGTTATAGTATCTCAAGACACACAATATCTAAAAACTTTCCCTTTCTTTTTTCTTTTCTATTGAAAAAGAAAATTTTGATTCTCAGTTACAAAAGTCAAAATTCAGGACAAATAAATTGGAACCATTAACTATTAACTATTGACTGCAAATTTATGGACGATTCTTCTCTTCTTCACTTGTCTTTTTCTAATGGTATAAGAAAAAAAAAATGGATACATAACTAATCAGTATTTATTTTTTTTTTTTTTTTCAATAAAAAAAACTTTCTTAATTCTTAATTTCAATTATATTATTATATTATAATTATAATATAACAGCAATTATGAGTCTATGTAAACCCCAGAACATAAGTTGTTACACAGCTATAGTTATCTAATGAGGTATTTTATCTATCTAGATATGATGTCCATAGGGAATCAGCAAGAAATTATCGTGTTTCAATTTTGCATTGAATAGATTTCAATTTTTAAATTAAAGAAAAAATAGAATTTTTGATAGAGCACGCCATGTGTTGTCTCCACTAGAGCGCTATAATGGAATAAAAAGAAAAGAGGAAAGACATATATAAATAGAAATGCTATATCTGCACATGTTTAATAAATACAAGCCCTCTTTTCGTACGCACTTCAATCATATTCTAAATATTCTACTAAAAAATAAAAAAACTAAAAAGTGGGTAAAAACATCTCTCTTCTCTGCGAATCATTTTTTGAACAATGGAATCTATGAAAAGAAAAAATTAAGTGCTAGAAAAATCAACTCTCTCCCTATATATATTTTATGATTATTTTGTCTTTATCTCAACGAACAGATCAAATCAGGAATTCATTTTTCTGGTATTCAATCGGATTGGAATATGTAATATCATAATAATGGTAGAAATTGAATTATTCTTTTTTTTTTTTTATTCTATACAAAACTCCATAAGGCTAAATGGCATTTATCAATTCTTTTCTGTATCTGTTTGTTATAAAATAGAAATTCAAATTTGAGTCTAATTTTTCTTCTTCCGTTCATACGCATTTCATATTTCATACATTCCATATATATTATATGGTATATGGAGTTAGATAAAATTTCATGTGATTCAGTAAACAGAATAGAAATTCAATTCCATCATTATTAGATCGATTCATATGATTCGATGAAGAATGAGAAAAGAATGGGATTTTTTTGATAAATGGGAAATTCAAAATGCTCGGGGATGCAAATGGGGAAATGTCTACAATACCTGGGTTGAATCAGATACAATTTGAGGGATTTTGTGGGTTCATGTATCGGGGCTTAACAGAAGAACTTTATAAGTTTCCAAAAATTGAAGATACAGATCAAGAAATTGAATTTCAATTATTTGTGGAAACATATCAATTGGTGGAACCGTTGATAAAAGAAAGGGATGCTGTATATGAATCACTCACATATTCTTCTGAATTATATGTATCCGCAGGATTAATTTGGAAAACCAGTAAGGATATGCAAGAACAAACAATTTTTATTGGAAACATTCCTTTAATGAACTCCCTCGGAACTTCTATAGTAAATGGAATATACAGAATTGTGATCAATCAAATATTGCAAAGCCCCGGTATCTATTATCGATCAGAATTGGATCATAACGGAATTTCGGTCTATACTGGTACCATAATATCAGATTGGGGGGGGAGGTTAGAATTAGAGATTGATAGAAAAGCAAGGATATGGGCTCGTGTAAGTAGGAAACAGAAAATATCTATTCTAGTTCTATCATCAGCTATGGGTTCGAATCTAAGAGAAATTCTAGAGAATGTTTGCTACCCTGAAATTTTCTTGTCTTTCCTGACCGATAAGGAAAAAAAAAAAATTGGGTCAAAAGAAAATGCCATTTTGGAGTTTTATCAGCAATTTTCTTGTGTAGGCGGGGATCCGGTATTTTCTGAATCCTTGTGTAAGGAATTACAAAAGAAATTCTTTCAGCAAAGATGTGAATTAGGAAGGA